TATCCCCCTTTTTCTTTACGTAGTATTTTTTTGACTATACCCGATGACGTAGCATTATAAACTGTATTGTTACTCTTGCTACCATCAGGATAAATCTGTCCCCTTCCTCGGTTTCCCCCTACATATATGGGATATTTTAAGAAATGAACGTCTTTTTTTGTAGCGGGATCGGGGGAAAGAATGGGAAAGACAATTTCACTATATTTCTTACCGGGAACAGGGCCTATCACAAGAATATTATTTTTATTGGGACGATAACTCTGAAAAGATAGATTTCCTATCTTTTCTTTCAACTCAGGAGAAATACGGTCGGGCGGCGCTAATTCGAATCCCTCAGGCAAAATAAGAACAGCACCCACATTCAACCCTCCCTTTTTTCCATTAGCAAGAACTTGTTTCAGCTGCATATCATAAGGGATTCGAAGAACTGCTTCAAATACAGTATCGGGAAGGACAGCTTGGGGAACTTCAATATCCACGGGCTTATTAGCTAAATGGCAGTTGGCACATACAATTCGTCCAGTTGCTTCCCGCGGGTTTTCATAACCCTGCTGCGCAAAAATGGGATATGCATTTGAAATAGACGTCCGAGTTATTACGTATATCATGATCGATACAGAAATCGATCGAATCATCTGTTCCTTTACCCAAGAAAAAGTATTTCTATTTTCCATGTCCAATCGCGGATCCCGGAGTTTCTACAATAAATTAGATAGGTAGCTAAGTTAATCTAGTTCCCTATACACGAGTCTGTTGTCATTCTACTGCAACAGTTGTACTGGAATGATGAATACCTTGAGCAGGTAGAAATAGAAAGAATTTTGCTAAAAAGGAAAAGGGCTTTCTTTCTAAAGGAAGAAAAATGCTAATTTGATTAATATTAAGAAATCCAATTATGCTTCACTAATTGAATGATAAATGACTACAAGCGAAGGAGATAGACGGTTTAAACAAAAAAAGACCCAAAATTTCAAACACGTGTCTAGAATCACAGGAAAACTACAAACAAAAATAGTGAAAATTAACTCGTTAGGAGCCCATCCAAGATCGTTGTAAACCCAACGAATTAGTAGTTCCCAACCGCGGGTGGAGTGAAATCCAACAAAAAAATCCGTAACTAAAAGAATAAAAAAAGCTTTTATTGAGTCATTTAAGTTATAGAAGAATTCCTGAGCCCAAGAATTCAAAATGACAAGTTCCTCTTTACCCAGAAAAAAAGAACCACTTAGAATAGCCAAACAGATTATATTTGTTGAGAAATGCAAAATGATATGGAGATGGTCCTCATTATCTATTTTGGCCAATTGTATTATTTCCTTGTGTATTCCTATAGGAGGTTTTTGTACATGTGTCTTCGGTTTCTCTTTTATCATTTCGTCCAAGAGAAAAAGCTCTTCTAATTCTATGAATCCTTCTAGAATCCTTTTCTCTTGAATATCCGTTAAGAGAGTTTCAGGTTGCCTGGTATTCCACCAATTCTTAATCCCAAGTTCCAGACATTTGTTAAAAGAGAAAGAGACTCCCCAGGGCAAAAGTACGATAAATACAAGATATAGGAAAGAAGGCAATGCTTTCTTTTTTTTCATTTTTGATCTGTAAATTGAGTTGTTAATGAATCCGCTTTATTCGCTGACTCTATATGATATTTCTTTTCTTTGATCTTTGAAGCATTCTATAACAAGGTTTGAGACCTTGTGTTTATATCTATTTCTCTTTTTGTATACTAGTAGAATTTCATTCTATTGGGTTCTTTCTTATTTTAGATCTAAATGAAGTGGAATAGAGAAATAGAATAAAAAAAAAAAAGCCCCTTCCCTTCATATGAAAAGGGAAGAATATTATGCCATATATCTCACTTGGACAAAACAAATTTGAAACAATTTTCTCTTATCTTCGGTTGTTCCTTCCTTTAGATAAATACTCGAAAATATCCTTACAATTTTTAAAAATTGCAATTGGTACTCAAAATACTTCAATCGGTACGCGCAAGAAATAGGCCAATTCGGCAGCTTTTTGTTCAATTTCTCGTGGAGTAAAAAACTTCTCATCCGTACGAGTCAAGGGAATGACCCCCTGGCCACGTATTTCCATATAAAGGATACGACGAGGATAAAGACCCTCTTTAACCTGAATTCTAATTGATTGGATATCCCGCACAAGGAATCGAAGGAAGATGCGACGTTTTATTCCAGGGAATCCCCAACGAAAAATGCACACTATTCCCTCTTTTCTATCAAATCGATCATAACCACTGCCTACATTCCACAAAATAGTGCACCACAAATAGGAGCTAATGAATAGGCCCGCGATTCCGTAGAAAGACATCACGACCCCCTGTGGAAAAAAAAGAATTTGTTGAGATGGAAGTAGGGATATCATATTCTTACCAAGATAACTGGAAGCCCCAACCGCTAAGAATCCTAATGAACCTAGAAAAAGAATACAGGCCCAGAAAAAATTACCTCTTTTTCGAGAACCCTTTAGAAGTTCTATCCATATGTGTTCTGATCGCCAATTCATATTAGATATACTAAATCCAGCAGTGGTTAATTGAAATTGAGAGAATAAGCTAAATGATTTTGACTTTACTTTTTTTGTTTTGATTCTGAAATCACCTTCAGCAGCTAGGACTCCTGTGAAATAATTGGTTAGATACATTGACTTTCTATTCAAAAAAAATTCCTGGATCCGCTTAAAAAAAACTCGCTATACTCGGCTACGCATATGTATGCATTTATGCTCGTAACCTATATCTGCATCCATAGACGTTTTTCATTTGTGTGTAGAAAGAGCTACATACCCTATCATATTAATATATTACTTACACTAAAAAATATCTGTATTATGATCCTGGAAATACATTGAGCAAATTAGGCCCCGTCGGTTCTAGACAATCTTATTTTTCTGCACATAAAGAAATAAAGAAGCCATTGCAATTGCCGGAAATACTAAGCCTACTAAAGGCACAAAAATAGAGGGTAAGTTTAAATCTGTCATAGAATGGGTGTCTCAATTCCAATTTACTATTTCTATCTATTCCAAATATATCTTAAGATTCTTATGATATAATTAAGTATATCTATTATAAGGAATATTGACTATTGTATTTTTGAGTTTACAAAATAAAGATTTTTTATAGAATACTTTAGTTAGTATTCTTTAGTATTCTATATCTATAAAAAAAGAATGGAATGGATAATTAAATTTTTCTTTTTCCATTCTCATGGCCTTTCTATCTTTCTAATCCAACTTGAAATTGGATTCAAAAGAAAGCGATAAAATGAAAGAAATACCTCTTTCAGAATACCCTTGAATTTAAAAAGTAGAAGTGGAATAGAATATCCAGTTGAAGGGTAATGATCATACGTCTGTAATGCATTGTATGTCCCAGAATAGGTCCCATTCTTCTACCCTTTCCGGGTAGTCGATGGCTATTCACAGCTACTACCTTAACACCAAAGAAGAGCTCGACCCAATGCTTTATTTCTGTCTTAGTGAATCCCGATTCGACATTAAAAGTATATTGATTCTTTCCCAATAAACGAAGACTCTTTTCTGTAAATACTGCGTATTTGATTCCATTATCGTATGATAATACTATATTTATTTTGATTTTTATTTCTTTATTGTATTATACCTTTCTATATTCTAGATATATAGAATAGAAGAATCTCGATTTGTTAAGTCTCATGATCGTATCAAGATATATTTAAATTCGGCTCGATCTTTTTTTTTGTAAAAAAGATCGAGCCGAATTTAATTGCAATCAATTAGAAGATTAAAGAAGAATTACTGCATTTCGTAACTTATTTTTTCTCTTTCTATTTCGCTTTTTTTATTTAGACCTTCTTTATCTTTATATCTAGTTTTATCTACTTAATCAATGGTATCTACCGGCTTGAAGTCGAATTTGATCGCTTTCCATACTTCACAAGCTGCAGCTAGTTCAGGACTCCATTTGCAAGCTGCTCGGATAATTTCATTACCTTCACGAGCAAGATCGCGCCCTTCGTTACGAGCTTGTACACAGGCTTCTAAAGCCACTCGATTAGCTGCTGCACCTGGTGCATTCCCCCAAGGATGTCCTAAAGTTCCTCCACCAAATTGTAATACGGAATCGTCTCCAAAGATTTCGGTCAGAGCTGGCATATGCCAAACATGAATACCCCCTGAAGCCACCGGTATAACACCTGGCATGGATACCCAGTCCTGGGTGAAAAAGATACCGCGAGAACGATCTTTTTCAATATAATCATCGCGCAATAAATCAACAAAACCTAAAGTCATTTCGCGTTCCCCTTCTAACTTACCTACTACTGTACCGGAGTGGATATGATCTCCCCCAGACATACGCAATGCTTTAGCTAATACACGGAAATGCATACCATGATTTTTCTGTCTATCAATAACTGCATGCATTGCTCGGTGAATGTGAAGAAGTAGGCCGTTGTCGCGGCAATAATTAGACAAACTAGTATTTGCGGTGAATCCTCCAGTTAAGTAGTCATGCATTATAATCGGAACCCCTAATTCCCTCGCAAATACTGCTCTCTTAATCATTTCTTCGCATGTACCTGCAGTCGCATTCAAGTAATGCCCCTTGATTTCGCCAGTTTCTGCTTGTGCTTTATAAATTGCTTCGGCAACAAATACAAAACGGTCTCTCCAGCGCATAAATGGTTGTGAGTTTACGTTTTCATCATCTTTGGTAAAATCAAGTCCACCGCGTAGACACTCATAACATGCTCTACCGTAATTTTTTGCGGATAATCCCAATTTTGGTTTAATAGTACATCCCAATAAAGGACGACCATACTTGTTCAACTTATCCCTTTCAACTTGGATACCATGAGGCGGACCATGGAAAGTTTTTGCATAAGCAGCAGGAATTCGTAGATCCTCCAAACGTAGAGCACGTAGGGCTTTGAAACCAAATACGTTACCCACAATGGAAGTAAACATGTTAGTAACAGAACCCTCTTCAAATAGATCTAATGGATAAGCTACATAACAGATATATTGATCCTCTTCCCCAGGAACGGGTTCGATGTGATAGCATCGTCCTTTGTAACGATCAAGACTGGTAAGTCCATCAGTCCAAACAGTTGTCCATGTACCAGTAGAAGATTCCGCAGCCACTGCAGCCCCTGCTTCTTCAGGCGGAACCCCGGGCTGAGGACTTACTCGGAATGCTGCCAAGATATCAGTATCCTTGGTTTCGTATTCCGGGGTGTAGTAAGTCAATTTATAATCTTTAACACCAGCTTGAAATCCAACACCTGCTTTAGTTTCTGTTTGTGGTGACATAAGTCCCTCCCTACAACTCATGAATTAAGAATTCTCACAACGACAGGGTCTACTCGATATAGATTAAGCGTAAATTAAACCTTTGCAAAAATCTAAAAAAAAAAAAGATATTCAATTAATATCAACTCATTAAATAAAAAAGGGAGTATGCTTAAGTTAATGAATATGTTTTATTCATATATAATGGGTACACCCTGTGTACGTTCTATCCTATAGGAATTCGATAGGAATTCGATAGGAATTGAGTTGTTGTTATGGTAAGTTAACATGGTTCATTATTAAACCATAGATTTGATTCACCAAATCCATCATTATTGTATACTCTTTGATAGATATAGCGCAACCCAAACCAATCCCTTAATCCTTATTTTACAATTTTATAAGTTCTTATCTTAATAGGCCCCTTTCTTATTTTGAATCTAAATACCTAAATACTAAGAAAATTCTCTGTTGACAGCAATCTATGCTTCACAGTAGTATATATTTTGTATATCGAAGTCCTAGACAGGAAAGTAGAGTAGGCAAAGATCCTTGACAAAAGGAAAAATGTCTATGAAAAAAAAAAGATTGATTGAACTTTCCAACGGACTCATTCCATGAGTAAAAGAGTGAATGGGATTCGCTTAGGCAACGAAATCAAGTGCTAGCCCCCTTTTCTTTTTTATTGAATTAACTAATTCATTTCCTTTTCACTTTTGGATTTTGGGATATTTTTTTGATTTGGCATTATTCAACAAGAAAAAAACGAAAAATTTCGACAAATTCCTTTTTTTGATAATTATGTGATAATTATGAGAACCAATCCTACTACTTCGCGTCCCGGGGTTTCCACAATTGAAGAAAAAAGTGCAGGGCGTATTGATCAAATTATTGGACCCGTGCTGGATATCACTTTTCCCCCCGGCAAGTTGCCTTATATTTATAACGCTTTGATAGTTAAGAGCCGGGACACTGCCGATAAGCAAATTAATGTGACTTGTGAGGTACAACAATTATTAGGAAATAATCGAGTTAGAGCTGTAGCTATGAGTGCTACAGACGGGTTGATGAGAGGAATGGAAGTGATTGACACAGGAGCTCCTCTTAGTGTTCCAGTCGGTGGAACTACTCTCGGACGAATTTTTAACGTTCTTGGGGAACCTATTGACAATTTGGGTCCTGTAGATACTAGTGCAACATTCCCTATTCATAGATCCGCGCCTGCCTTTATTGAGTTAGATACGAAATTATCTATCTTTGAAACAGGTATTAAGGTGGTTGATCTTTTAGCTCCTTATCGGCGTGGAGGAAAAATCGGACTATTTGGGGGGGCAGGAGTAGGTAAAACAGTACTCATCATGGAATTAATCAATAACATTGCTAAAGCTCATGGAGGCGTATCCGTATTTGGGGGAGTAGGGGAACGGACTCGTGAAGGAAATGATCTTTATATGGAAATGAAGGAATCTGGAGTAATTAATGAAAAAAATATTGAGGAATCAAAAGTAGCTCTAGTCTATGGCCAAATGAATGAACCGCCGGGAGCTCGTATGAGAGTTGGTTTAACTGCCCTAACTATGGCAGAATATTTCCGAGATGTTAATAAGCAAGACGTGCTTTTATTCATCGATAATATCTTTCGTTTTGTTCAAGCAGGATCGGAGGTATCCGCCTTATTAGGGAGAATGCCCTCCGCAGTGGGTTATCAACCTACCCTTAGTACAGAAATGGGTTCTTTGCAAGAAAGAATTGCTTCTACCAACAAGGGATCGATAACTTCGATCCAAGCAGTTTATGTACCTGCGGACGATTTGACCGACCCTGCTCCTGCCACAACATTTGCACATTTGGACGCTACTACCGTACTTTCCAGAGGATTAGCTTCCAAGGGTATTTATCCCGCAGTCGATCCTTTAGATTCAACCTCAACTATGTTACAGCCTCGGATCGTTGGCAAGGACCATTATGAAACTGCGCAAAGAGTTAAGGAAACTTTACAGCGTTACAAGGAACTTCAGGACATTATTGCAATTCTTGGGTTGGACGAATTATCGGAGGAGGATCGTTTAACTGTAGCAAGAGCACGAAAAATTGAGCGGTTCTTATCACAACCGTTCTTTGTGGCAGAAGTTTTTACCGGTTCTCCAGGAAAGTATGTTAGTCTTGCAGAAACAATTAGGGGGTTTCAACTAATTCTTTCCGGAGAATTAGATAGCCTACCCGAACAGGCTTTTTATTTGGTGGGGAACATCGATGAAGCTAGCACGAAAGCTATAAACTTAGAAGAGGAGAACAAATTGAAGAAATGAAATTAAATCTTTATGTACTAACTCCTAAACGAATTATTTGGGATTGTGAAGTGAAAGAAATCATTTTATCTACTAATAGTGGCCAAATTGGTGTATTACCAAACCACGCCCCCATTAACACAGCTGTAGATATGGGTCCTTTGAGAATACGCCTCCTCAACGACCAATGGTTAACGGCGGTTCTGTGGAGTGGTTTTGCGAGAATAGTTAATAATGAGATCATCATTTTAGGAAATGATGCAGAACTGGGTAGTGACATTGATCCAGAAGAAGCTCAACAGGCACTTGAAATAGCCGAAGCTAACTTCAGTAAAGCTGAGGGTACGAAAGAATTGGTTGAAGCAAAGCTAGCTCTCAAGCGGGCTAGGATACGAGTCGAAGCTATCAATTGGATTCCCCCATCCAATTAAAGACAATCCAAAGGTTTCGTTGATACAAAGAAAAAGAAAAGAAGGGTAGAAAAAGTTATTAGATAGCGAAGTAAGTCCAATGCTATCTAGTAATTTTTCTACCTACCTACCTACTATTGGATTTGAACCAATGACTCCCGCCGTATGAAAGCAGTACTCTAACCACTGAGTTAAGTAGGCAATTTATCATCACAAAAGAAGTCACATTACTTCGATCGATTATAGATCGAATGTTTTTTATAAGCAATACCGCTCCATTATTGGTATTCCGTTATTGGTATTATAGTAATAGTAAATAGATAAAAGGGATATCCTATGGCATTAGAGAATATTCATCTTGACAAGAAATTATCTATATGTTAAGATATCTCTGACAAGGGCTATAGCTCAGTTCGGTAGAGCAACTCGCTTACACGTGCGCCAATGCTTTTCAAGGGAACTTATTATGCAATGAACATAATTGACCTTATTGCAAAATCAATGTCTTACTTCATGGATTCGAGAGAATAGGAGAACAGTAGCCTGACAAACAGTCGGTTCAGTCCGATTCAGGTGCCAATTCTGGTGCCTAATCAAATAGAACCCCTATTGATTTGCTAGTTGATAAGGTAAATATCCAGCCCACTCAATGCTAGGCATAAGAGGATAAGGGCCTCCAAAAAACTTCTTTTCGTTCTATGAACTTTAAGGTGTATGAAGTCTCATAGTCAACTCTTGGAGCGGAACGATAGAGACTCCATTTCACTTAGTTTGATTTAATTTAGGCCGGAGGCAGACCTAAGTCAAAGTAATCCTCCTTTGAAACACTTTGGTATTGCTCCTAGATAGATCATAATACAAATAATCAATCAGAGCACAGGGAGCCATCTTATTATCTTTCCGTAAAGAAAAACTATGGCGGATTAACTGATCTTTACATCAGTTGATGAAAGAGCCCAATGCAGAAAAATGCATGTTGGGTCTTTGAAACAGTTCAAATCATTTCGATAATAATCCGTTTGATCTGTTTTACCGAGAAGGTCTACGGTTCGAATCCGTATAGCCCTACTAATATATATGTCTTTTTTTTTTAGATTTTAGGATGGATATCCTATGTTTCCTTTAGTATAGTTTTCTTTTCCTTATTAGTACTTGTTTATAGACTCGAGGGTCGCTTGCGCCATAGAATAGAGATAAAAGCATTAGCATGGCTCATTTATCGAAAATCATAGAGACAGGAAAAGAAAAAAAAAAAATTCGATCAAATCAATAGAAGGAAAGATTCCTTATCTGATTTGAATTCCATCCTCCTTCAAATAGGATATGCCCTAAGTGCCTAGACTTTCCTATAATGACTGCAACGATTTTCTCCATTTTGCGAATTCCTATTTTGTTTGAAGTTTATTACTATAATATACATTATCTAAAAATATAGATTATCTAAATAGATCTACTTTAAATTGAAAAAATCGAAAGAAAATAAAAAGAAAGAGTAAATAATAAAACAGGATATTCTGTTTCATAATTATGAAATAGAGTTCTTTTTATTTAGTATTATTCCTCATTAGGCTGCATACATTAGTAATCCTATTTTAATTAGGTTCTAATCTAATTAGTAGTTAAGTATTTTCTTTTTTATTTAATAGTCTCTGACTATGCTTAAATAAAGGATAGAGCTATTCTTTTTTCTAGAAGATTCTAGAGAAAGCGAGACAAAGTGAAGCAAAAGAGTTTTCTTTGTATAAGAATTAGGTCTGTCTATACCATATCTAAATAGAATGGAAATCCAAAAGAAAGATAGTGGGGATTCCATTGGATGAATCCTTAAAGAAGACATGACACAAAAGAAACAAAAGCTAAAGTAAGCGCTCTTTGGTTTGAGCAAAAGAGATTCTTGTTTCACCGAGGAAAAGAGATAAATTCTGGATAAATTGACAATGCTAACTTGAATTGACTAATTTCAGTTCCGCCTATTCCACATTAATGGGAGTACATTTATGTTCCTGCTTCACGAAT